AATCCCTTCCCGAACCAAACATGAATCTTTCAATTCATTTGGCTCTCACGCTCAATTACTTAGGGTAAATTCTCATAGCTTTTTTTATAAATGTAATGAGCCTATCCTCTCTTCTTTATTCATAGTCCAAAAAAATGAAAAAAAAAAACGAATCTAATGCAAAACTAAAATACTTGGAGGACTCTTCTGACAAAATAAAAAATAGGTAATTGTCAGCAAAGTTGTTTCTTTTTTTTTTTCTTCAGTTCAAATCCAAAAAATTCTTCTTACTTATACATAAGGCATAGGTCGTCGATTCAGCATTGCATAAAAGAGGGAAAATACCCCATTTTTAGAATAAGCGGTTCAAATCATTTTCTCGAGATGAGTGTTCTATATCGAGAAAATATTCATTTTAAAACCATCTCTATATTAACATAGTGGTAGAAAGAGTACCATGCTGCGTCTAGACTTCAAACGGTTTGCTTTAACCATCTTAAGAGCCCCACATTATTGGTTGCTAGAGAATCAAAGTGGATTTGCCAATTAATCACGAAATGCTGTGGTTCTTACATATAATTTCTTAAGAAGTAATTCGCGAGATCATGCACCTTTCTTTCCTAGTTCTAAGGGAAAAAGGTACAGCTGATTGGATTCAGCCTATTCTTGAAATAAACAACTCACACACACTCCCTTTCCAAAAAAGATCAATACACCAATCACTACACTTAGATTTATTGGATTTGTTGCTAAAATATCGGTATTAAATCCGAAACTCCCGGCAGATGGCCAGTGGCCCAAAGAAACGAAAGAATCGGTTACATTTTTCATATAATCTCCTCTTATAGATAGACTAAAAAATCGACCAGAGTTCTTTTTCTATCACTTTGCCCCTCTTTTTTATTCATTCTTTTTTTTTTTTATCGAGTCAAAAAAGAGTCGAGTTATAAAGTATGAACTACCCCTTGATTGTTGCAAGACCTCATAAAAAGAGTTTCCCTTGGACTACGAACGGGAAGGATGACAGCGAGTCGGTATGCTAATTCCTCATCTGCAAATCAGCCCTTCCCGTAGGTTATTTTCTTAACGAATAAGGAATTGTAAGAGTGAAATCTTGATCTAATTTTTAAAAGCAAACGACAAGTCCAAGGCAATAAAATAGGAAAAAATAGGTATTTTTCCTATTTCTAAGATTAAACAAAAGGATTCGCAAATAAAAGTGCTAATGCTACAACCAATCCATAAATCGTTAAAGCTTCCATAAAAGCTAGACTAAGCAATAGAGTACCTCGTATTTTTCCCTCTGCCTCGGGCTGTCTCGCGATACCCTCTACGGCTTGACCCGCAGCAGTCCCTTGACCAACTCCAGGTCCAATAGAAGCAAGCCCTACGGCCAATCCAGCAGCAATAACGGAAGCAGCAGAAACCAGTGGATTCATGATAAGTTCCTCGTACCAACAAAAAGAAATGGTTAATGATACAATCAACCAACGAATTATGACTTAATTATTCCATCGATAGGATTCATCCAGTCGAAATAACTAAGAACTTCTAATTTAAGTAAGAATATTATTGAATCATCAGAACTACTTCGATATCCCTTTTTCGTTTCTATCCACAGAGTTTTTGTGAATCCATACAACTTTCGTTCTTCCATTTCTTGGTTCCGAACTGTTATTTCAATTCTTCTATCTTTTCTTGATTTCATCTGTTTTTTCAGCCAATTCACAGCCACAACGATACGAAAGGACTTCTATTGGAACCCACACACAGTAGTAGAGAAAATGAAATATATCTTTAGTTCATATATAACTAGTCAATATCTAATATCACATATACATGTCTTTCTTCCATAACGTAAACCATTAGATTCAATCGAATTCGAGAATCAATCCATTTTTTAGGAATCCCCTTTTTTTTTGTAAATTCTTTTCTCCCTTGCGGTTTCTTTATCATTATTCCAACCGAATACAATCTAAATGGGCAAATTAAATTGATTAGGGCGAATTATTGCATAGAACATTATTTGATTGATCTAAGTTCATGCAATTTATTATTTATTAATATTTTCTTTTGGTCAATTGTTGAATAAAATCTACTCTAAAGTAGAAAGTAGAATGGTTTCTCCTGTTTTTTATTTAATCCACACGTCGTAAACATATATCTTATTCAAATTATGATTTGAATAAGAAGATTGGCTGACCAATATAATAGAAAGTGAATATTCGTCGAGGAAAGGTAGGATATTAAGTGGACGAAAGGAAAATTTTAGGAAAAAGATCTTTTAGATCTCTTTCCTTTTTTTTTTTTACAACTCTCTAATAGCGTAATTTTTGATTTTTTTGTTCCTATTCCGTTCTATCGTATATAGAGTCTTGTATATTTCTATTCCTTAAGTAAATCATCTTTAGCCGCACATACATTGCTTTGCGCTAAGCTAAAAAAAGGACTATTTCAATGATGGCCCTCCATGGATTCACCTATATAAGCCGCGGCTAAAGTTGCAAAAATAAGAGCTTGA